AAAAAGAACGATTTATCCTTGATAATTTGTCCATGACGTGAAAGAACCCTGTCTTTATAGTTATAATTGAGGATAAAGACTATATACATAATAAAAAAATGATTATTCATCGAATGACTATTCATCTATTGTATTCTCGTCAAATAGGGGGTGATAAGACTCTATGGAAAAATGGTGGTTCAATTCGATGTTGTTTAACAAAAAGTTAGAACATAGATGTGGGCTAAGTAAATCAATGGATAATTCTGATGTTATTGGAAATACCAGTGGAAGTGAAGAACCCATTATAAATGATAAGGGGAAAAACACTCCCAGTTGGAGTAATAGTGACAATTATGCTTTCAGTAATGTTGATTATTTATTTGATATCGGGAATATTTGGAGTTTGGTCTCTGATGACACCTTTTTAGTTAGAGATAGTAATGGTGACAATTATTCTGTCTATTTTGATATTGAAAATCAGATTTTTGAGATTGACAATGATAGTTCTTTTATGTTTATGAGTGAACTAGAAAGTTTTTTTTCTAGTTATTTGAATAGTGGGTCCAAGAACTACTATTATCATTACATGTATGATACTCAATCTAGTTGGAATAATCACATTAATAGTTGCATTAATAGTTATATTCATTTTGAAGTTAGTATTAATAGTGATATTTCAGGTTATACCGATTATTACAGTAACAGTTATAATTATAATTATAGTTTCATTTATACTGAAAGTAGTGAAAGTGGGAATTCGAGTATAAAAACTAGTAATAATGACAGCGATCTCAATATAAGAGAAGAGTCTAATGATTTCGATATGAATCAAAGATACAAACATTTATGGGTTCAATGCGAAAATTGTTATGGATTAAATTATAAAAAATTTTTTAAGTCAAAAATGAATATTTGTGAACAGTGTGGATATCATTTGAAAATGAGTAGTTCAGATAGAATCGAACTTTTGATTGATTCGGGCACTTGGGATCCTATGGATGAAGAGATGGTCTCTATGGACCCTATTGAATTTCATTCAGAGGAAGAACCTTATAAAGATCGTATTGATTCTTATCAAAGAAAAACAGGTTTAACTGAAGCTGTTCAAACAGGCATAGGTCAACTAAATGGTATTCTAATAGCAGTTGGGGTTATGGATTTTCAGTTTATGGGAGGTAGTATGGGATCCGTAGTCGGCGAGAAAATCACCCGTTTGATCGAGTATGCTACTAATCGATCTTTACCTGTCATTATTGTGTGTGCTTCTGGGGGAGCACGCATGCAAGAAGGAAGTTTGAGCTTGATGCAAATGGCTAAAATATCTTCTGCTTTATATGATTATCAATCAAATAAAAAGTTATTCTATATATCAATCCTTACATCTCCTACAACTGGTGGAGTAACAGCCAGTTTTGGTATGTTGGGAGATGTCATTATTGCTGAACCAAATGCCTACATTGCATTTGCGGGTAAAAGAGTAATTGAACAAACATTGAATAAAACAGTACCCGATGGTTCACAAGCGGCTGAGTATTCATTCCATAAGGGCTTATTCGACCCAATCGTACCACGTAATCCTTTAAGGGGTGTTCTGAGTGAGTTATTTCAGCTCCACGGTTTCTTTCCTCTGAATAAAAATTCAATATATTAAAGTATAGCACTTGATTCAATTCAATTATTTGTAGCGAACGAGTATTTAGTTCATCGTAAAAAAAAAAAAAAAAAAAAAAAAATAGAAAGAGAAAGAATAAAAAAGGATGGAAGAAGAAGAATAGGAAAGTTTTTTATATTAAAGTGAATTATCATACATATTTATGTAGAACGATGAATTAGGTACACTTAATTCAGGTCTATATTCCTTGCACTTATTAACTACTTAATATTATTTATATTAGATATACTTATCAGAAGATATCTTTAAAATACAAATATTAAATTGGGGCACCCATTCTATGACAGATCTACCCTCTATTTTTGTACCTTTAGTGGGCCTAGTATTTCCGGCAATTGCAATGGCTTCTTTATCTCTTCATGTCCAAGAAAATAAGATTGTCTAGATTCGATGAGAGCAAATCTCATCAATTTATTTCAACACTGGATCATAATACAAATATTTATTTAGTCTAATATGGTACGATATGTGGCTCTTTCCGAACACAAATGAGAGACTCATATGCATACGGATACACGATATCTACATAAATGCAGATTCTATATGGGTATAGCTGGTTAAAAATGGATCAGCGAATAGTTTTAAATATAAAGTCAATTTATCTAACTAATTACTCCTAATAGTTCCCGTCAAAATAGTGCTAGTTGATGAGAGTTACTTGGGGGTCAAGAAAAGTAAAGTCAAATTCATTTGGGTTATTCTCTCAATTCCAATCGAATACAACCTTAGTATAGTAAGTATAGTATGAACTGGCGATCAGAGCATATCTGGATAGAACTTATAACGGGGTCTCGAAAAACAAGTAATTTTTTTTTGGCCTGTAGCCTTTTTTTAGGTTCATTAGGGTTCTTAGTGGTTGGAACTTCCAGTTATCTCGGTAGGAATCTTATATCCGTATTTCCATCTCAGCAAATATTTTTTTTTCCGCAAGGGATCATAATGTCTTTTTATGGGATCGCGGGTCTATTTATTAGCTCCTATTTGTGGTGTACAATTGCGTGGAATGTAGGTAGTGGTTATGACCGATTTGATAGAAAAGAAGGAATTGTTTGTATTTTTCGTTGGGGATTTCCTGGAATAAATCGTCGCATTTTCCTTCGTTTCCTTATGAGAGATATACAATCCATCAGAATGGAGGTTAAAGAGGGTCTTTATCCTCGTCGTGTCCTTTATATGGAAATAAGAGGCCAAGGGGCGGTTCCCTTGACTGGCACTGATGAGAATCTTACTCCACGAGAAATTGAACAAAAAGCTGCCGAATTAGCATATTTCTTGCGTGTACCAATCGAAGTATTTTGAAATGAAGAATTAATGTTTTCTCAGTATGAGGTAGGGAACTTGCTAATTCCCTATTTTAATACAATTGAAGTTTCTTCAAAAGACTTATTTGATCAAAACATATTAGATTTTATTTCTCCCTTCTGTTAGCGGGTAAACCCACATGGAATAAAATAAAAGTGGGAGATTTTATATGGAACAACTAAACTCTAATAAAAATCCATTTTTTCTATACCAAAACCCTTTTTTTTATGCGCAGGGAGCCCCCAATTTCTAATTTATACTAAATAAAATTTTATATAATTTATACTAATAAAAATAATAAAGTCTAATTAAGTATGCATTCATCAAACATATTCGAACATTTATTTCGTAATACAGAATTCATCTTTTTAGACCCAATATTTCGAATTTATAGGTTACATTATTCCTGGACTGTGGTTAGGCAGTGAAACATTTCGAAATAATTAATTGATCCGAGAAGGCATTTTTTTGTTTCGAAATCCAAATAATATTCGTTACTTCTAGTGGATTTTCGAGTATTCATCGACAGGACCAAAATAACAAATGGAGATGAAATTAGTTGGAATTTACCCAATAGAGATATCTCAATATTTTCTAAATACAAGGACTAAATTTTTACACAAAAATGGGAATAGATTCATTGGTTCGATACGATACCTTAGTTATAGAATTTGTGTTCAGATAAATATCTGATAAAATCCACGAATGCAGCAGATTCATTAACAATTTACAGATAAAAAATGAAAAAAAAAAAATCATTGACTTCCCTCCCATATCTTGTATCCATAGTATTTTTGCCCTGGTGGGTCTCTCTTTCATTTAATAAAAGTCTGGAACCTTGGGTTATTAATTGGTGGAATACCCGGCAATCTGAAACTTTCTTGAATGATATTCAAGAGAAAAGGATTCTAGAAAAATTTATAGAATTAGAAGAACTATTCCTCTTGGACGAAATGATAAAGGAATACCCTGAAACACAGATACAAAAGCTTCGTATAGGAATACACAAGGAAACGGTACAATTAGTCAAAACACACGATGAGTATAATCTCCATATCATTTTTAATTTATCGACAAATATAATCTGTTTCGCTATTCTAAGTGGTTATTGTATTCTGGGTAATGAAGAACTTGTTATTCTTAATTCTTGGGTTCAGGAATTCCTGTATAACTTGAGTGACACAATAAAAGCTTTTTCAATTCTTTTAGTTACTGATTTATGGATCGGATTTCATTCAACCCATGGTTGGGAACTTATGATTGGTTCGGTCTACAACGATTTTGGATTGGCTCATAACGATAAAATTATATCCGGTCTTGTTTCCACTTTTCCAGTTATTCTAGATACAATTGTGAAATATTGGATCTTTTATTATTTAAATCGTGTATCTCCTTCGCTTGTAGTCATTTATCATTCAATCAACGAATAAAGAACTCATTTGATCTCTTGATATCAATCAAATAAGAATGTTTCTTCGTGTTTAAAGAATAAAGAAAGTATTTTCAATCTTACTTAATTCTTTATTTATACTTATACCTGTTCAAGGTATTCGTTCCATATTCTAGTACAATTATTCCAGTACAATGGCAGACTCGTGGATAGGGAACTACACTAGTTAGTTACCTTTCTAATTTATTGTAGAAATTCTGGGATCAATGATTGAACCATGCAAAATATAAATATTTTTTCTTGGGTAAAGGAACAGATGACTCGATCCATTTCTGTATCGATCATGATATATGTAATAACTCGGGTATCTATTTCAAATGCATATCCCATTTTTGCGCAGCAGGGTTATGAAAATCCGCGTGAAGCAACTGGACGAATTGTATGTGCAAATTGCCATTTAGCTAATAAACCCGTGGATATTGAAGTTCCGCAAACTGTACTTCCTGATACTGTATTTGAAGCAGTTGTTCGAATCCCCTATGATATGCAACTGAAACAAGTTCTTGCTAATGGGAAAAAGGGGGCTTTGAATGTGGGAGCTGTTCTTATTTTACCCGAAGGATTTGAATTAGCCCCCCCCGATCGTATTTCTCC